TATTTAGTTATTTAATATTAGTTTTCTATTTCATTTCTCAAGAGTTGTCTAAGGAATCTCTCAATTCGGAATTAAGAGAATATAAGCGGATGTCATAGATGATAAATTGATTTCTTTTTTTTACCTATATCGCTCTATTTTATTAGTGCTGTGTATAATCTATAATGATAATGATTGATAAATAAAAAGAAATAAAAAATTCCCAATTGAACTTAGGAAAGTGCTTTTGCTTTACAAGTATATGTATAAAAAAGTTTATTTAGCTCCTTTATGCCTACTATAACTAGTTATTTCGGGTTTCTACTAGTGGCTTTAACTATAACCTCAGTTCTATTTATTGGTCTGAGCAAGATACGACTTATTTGAAATAAATTGAATGAACAATTTATAAAAAGAAAAGAAAATTTTTTTACAGTATTCCATCTATTCTTTAACTGTGTTAATTTCCAATTCTTGCTTATTGAGATTTATGGGCGATATGTATTAATATTTAAGGATAGATATTACCTTCTCTTTTTCCCCTTTTTCATTTTTTAAATAAATTGAAATGATTGAAGTTTTTCTATTTGGAATTGTCTTAGGTCTAATTCCTATTACTTTGGCCGGATTATTCGTAACTGCATATTTACAATACAGACGTGGTGATCAGTTGGATCTTTAATTAATTAACGCCTTGTTTTTTTGACCTCCTCCTTTTTTGAATCCGCAGGAGGTCAAATTCAGATTGCTTTTTTATTTTTTCCGTATAAATTTGAACCTAACAAAACAAGAACAGAATCACGCTCTGTAGGATTTGAACCTACGACATTAGGTTTTGGAGACCTACGTTCTACCGAACTGAACTAAGAGCGCTTTCTTATCCCAATCACAAAAAAAGCAGACTGTAAGTAAAAAGATTCTTTTTTTAACTTACTCCAATATATCTTGAATGCCTATACTATCATATATAATATGATAAAAACTATCCCATATAATATGATAAAAACGAAAGGTTAGGTATGGCCAAGTTTAATTGATCTCAATTGATCCCTCGTTATTACTCAGAGACGAAGTAATAGGTAGGGATGACAGGATTTGAACCCGTGACATTTTGTACCCAAAACAAACGCGCTACCAAGCTGCGCTACATCCCTTTCAATCGGTTTACAATGTTATTGTAAAGAATACCCATTTTGTTTTCCACATACTTATTTCATTTTTTCCATTGATATACATTGCCATTTTTTCTTTTTGATCTCATATCATATATTCATATTATATGAATATATTACATATATTATATGATAATAATGATAATATCGCTTATTATATCTTAATATATTATATCTTATTATATCTATTATATCTTAATATTAATATAATGGTAAACTTACGTAATAATAATCTTACGTAAATTTCGCGAATACTCGGGAAAAGGGACATATTTTCTTTTTTGTAAGAAAAGGAAAATCTTATCTAGCAAATTGTTGTACATTTTAGTTTGAATTAGAGATTCCGCTTACAAAACAAATGCAAGCGTCCTTTAACTACATATACGTCTGATTATATCTGTATAATCATTATATATTACAAAATTACAAAAAATAAACATTATTTATTACAAAAAAATAAAGAATACAACGAAGGAGGATTTAAAATGCGAGATCTAAAAACATATCTATCTGTGGCGCCGGTAATAAGTACTCTATGGTTTGCGTCTTTAGCAGGTCTATTGATCGAGATCAATCGTTTTTTTCCGGATGCGCTGACATTCCCCTTTTTTTCATTTTAGTTATCAACGTGCGGGGGGTGCAGAAGATTAGAGATCCAATTAAATATCTGTGCCTACTACCCCCTCCTCTTTTTTTTTTTATTTTCTAACTTATTCTAATTAAATAAAAAAAAAAAAATAAAAGCGGATTCAATCACAGCAAAACTTGGAATTCGGGGACCCAGCTTCAAGTAAAGTAAGTTAACTTCAATTAAATTAAGAGAAGGAAAGTATAAATTTGATTAGTGCAACAGTATTATACAAGATGCTTAAATGAAATATTGTACTGTGATTCTAATTTAAACTTATAATCTAAATATAATTTAGAATCTTTGTATTACTTACTATTACTATATTAGTATATTAGTTGCAATGAAATCTTTCAAAATTGGATTTCGAGTTAGCAACTTCTATTTTTTTTCGTTCCTTTCCTCTTCACTTTGGATCGGAAAATGGAAGAGTTGAGTGAATAAAAAACCCCACGGAGGTTCATGGCCAAGGGTAAAGATATCCGAGTAAGGGTTATTTTAGAATGTACTGGTTGTGTTCGAAACAGTGTTAATAAAAAATCAACAGGCATTTCCAGATATATTACTCAAAAGAATCGACATAATACGCCTAGTCGGTTGGAATTGAGAAAATTCTGTCCCTATTGTTACAAACATACAATTCACGGAGAGATAAAGAAATAGATGGAGCCGATCGCCTACGTGTTACCTTTACAAGTACATGAAAAATGACATAAATGACATATTAATACAAATATAGAATATGTTATGTTAATATATTGTTAATATATATTAAATATTGATATTGAAATATATTAATTTTAATTAAATTAAATAATTAATTAAATAATATTTTATATTATAATTATTTTTATATTATAATTATAATTTTATAATTATAAATTAAATAATATTTTATATTATAATTATAAATTATATATAATTATTTTAATAATAATTTTAATAAAATAATAATTTTAATAATATAATTTAATAATATAATATAAACTATATAATATAAATAATATTAAAATATAAATTAAATAATATTTTAAATAATATTAATAATATATTTAATAATACAATATTAATTTTAATAATACATAATACATTAATATAATATTTAATAATATAAAATTAAAATATTAAAAATATTAAAAATATATAATATAAAATCAATAACAATAAATATATAATTAATAAAATATAATAAAATAAAAATAATATTAATTATATATATAATATAAAAATATATATAATTAAAAATAAAAATATATATAATATAATAATATATATATATAATATAAAAATAATATTAATATATATATATTAATTATATATTATATATATTAATATATAATATTAATATATAATAATTAAATATAAAATAAACAAGCAAAATCCTATTTCTTAATTCTAAATCATTTTTGATCCAATTGAACGAAATAGGTTGAACGAAATAGGATAGGATTTTCGAAATAAAGAATAAACAAACCATGGATAAATCCAAACGGCTTTTTCTTAAGTCCAAGCGATCTTTTCGTAGGCGTTTGCCCCCGATCCAATCGGGGGATCGAATTGATTATAGAAACATGAGTTTAATTAGTCGATTTATTAGTGAACAAGGAAAAATATTATCTAGACGGGTGAATAGATTGAGTTTAAAACAACAAAGATTAGTTACTATTGCTATAAAACAAGCTCGTATTTTATCTTCGTTACCTTTTCTTAATAATGAAAAACAATTTGAAAAAAAGCGAATTGGTCATTATAACTACTGATCTTAGAACCAGAAAAAAGAGGGCTGCTTATTCCTCAATTGAATCAAAAGTCAATAAACCTAGATTAATGTTTTGTTCAAAAAATCCGAAAATCCAAATTTGAGTGTCGTGTCGTAAGAAAAAAACGAATTGGGGAAGAAGAAATTTTTTTTATTGAACGTTTTTGCTCAGTTTGACTAATTTACTTGATGATATTATGATCATATCATATTTTATCATACTAATTTCTATTCTACCCTCCCGGAATTCATTCTTCAGGGAATTCCATGTAAAAGATTTCATGGATTTCTTCCAATTTCCTTATTTTATAATGTCATTGGAAATCATATAAAGACAATTCCTATTTAATATAGCAATTTGTGCAAGTATTTTACGATTTAGAAGCAACTGTCTCTTGTACAGATTATTTATTAATCTACTATAACTATAGGATACCGTATTCCCGCGAATTACTGCATTTATCCGAATGACCCACAAACGGCGAAAATTTCTTTTTTGCCTACCCCTATCCTGATGGGCCGAACCCAAAGCTCTTATTTTTTGTTGAATAATAGTTCGAGTAAGTCTTGAATGAGCCCCGCGAAAGCTTGATGCGAATAAACGAATTTTTGTTCTACGCCTCCGAGCTATATATCCTCGTCTAATTCTGGTCATTGAATAAAATAAAATAAGCGAAACTTTGATAAATAACTAATTGATTTCCTTTCTTTCAGTTATTCTTTTCCCCTTTCTATAATAACAAAACGGATTTTTCCAATGTATAAAATAATAATTCCAACGGCTTTTGCTACTATAACCTTCCCAACCACGATTTTTCTTTTTTTTTTCGAGGTATTTTACCCCGAAATAAGAAACTGTATTGATACTAGGTATCAAACAAAAATAAAATAAAAAAAGTATAGTAAATTAAAATAGAGAAATAGATAAATAAAGTATAGAAATAATCGAAATAGATAAATTAAATATAGAAATAGAGAAATAAATAGTGGGTTCCATCGTTTCTATGGTTATTTCTTAAATCTTAAACGGGTGAGGTCTTCTCTATACACCGGAGCCCCTCCTTTATTTAATCATTATTTAATCATTTAATCAATGCTATTGTTAACGTGTACAGTTTACACTTTTTGGCTCTACCTATGAATTATCCAGTAATAGGTCTTTCACAAGGAGATCTATCTATACAGTAACGGTATTTAATTATGAGGATTAGTTAATTAGTTGACCCTGTTAGTCTGTTCTTGCAAGAGTAGAGATATAATTTTTGTCCTTTTGATTTAAATAAGATTTCTCCTGCTTAACGGATAATGATTTACTACCTATGGGAAATTCTTTCTCGTTTTAGTTTTAAATTGCAAATTGAGGTGATGGGATTTACACCAATGAAACCATAAATTTGATACACAATAGACGAATATGATAGATCTTTTTTTTAGATAATTTAGATAATGTTTTTAGATAATTTAGATAATGAAGGGGATTTTTCATTCTATCTTATTCATCCGTACTGATCATAGATAGTGGAAAAGTTTTCTTTTGTCCAAGTTCACGATCTGAACAAGTCGCACATACACCCTAGTACATGTTCCTCGGCGCTGAGGGCATCCCCCAAGAGCGGGGGATTTGGTGATATTTCTGATCGGCTGTCTTGTATTTCTAATAAGTTGTTTAATAGTTGGCATGTTGAATCGTATGCATAATGGGCTGGTTTAGATCGATCCTAACCGGATGATTATGAATTTTTTCTATATTAATATTTATTTTATTCGATTATTAAAAAATTAATTAAAAAATTAATAGAATATTAAATTCAAATTGAAAGTAATTGAAAGTACAGTAAGAAAAAAATCTCCAATCGCGATTTACGTGAAATTTCTGTTATTTCTTATGCAACTGCTACAAGATCAACAATTCCATGAGCTTGGGCTTCTGCTGCTGACATAAAAACATCTCTTTCCATGTCTTCGGATACAACCCATAAGGGTTTTCCCGTTCTTTGCGCATAAATCCTTGTGAGGATTTCGCGCAGTTTCAGTAGTTCTTCTGCTTCCAGGACAAATTCTCCTATTTGTGCCTCATAAAAACCAGCAATAGGTTGATGAATCATTACCCTGATGATATAAGAAAAAAATGGCTATTCTATCTCGCATAATAAGGTGACGAGAAGAGATAAAGAATAATAAGAAAAAAAAAGATAGAATTGAACAACCGTACAGGCATTGTTTGTGCATTGCATACGGCTCCAGAATGGAATTCACTTTTACTTACCCTTTATTGAAGAAAAATATAGAGTTTATTTGGCTTAAATCAATAAATGATCCAAAAACCACCCTTTCCTTGTCTTTGGAAAAGTTAAAAAAAAAAAACAAAATACTATGGTGGTCCCGTTGCTTTATTTCATCAGTGATTTAGCAATCCCAAAGTTTTTTTTATTTCAAAAATACAACCTTTTTTTGGACTCTGTTATTTTTATAACATAAATAATGTTAAGAGCCCTTCGGTGCGAAAACAAAAAAGTTTGTGATGCTTAAATAAAAAAAAATAGGCCCCCTGATAGAATAAAATCAGAAATACCCTTAATTTCTCATACTACTCTTTCGATACATAATCTAATGTTTAAAAAAAATTCTTATATCTATATCGAATTCGAAATGCCATGCTATTATTACTTAATATTTCTATTTTAATATTTTATTACTTAATATTTCTATTTCAATATTTCATATGGCGAAGGCATAGTTTTCTTTTTTCTTTCAAATAAAAACCCATTGGCGCCAAGCATGCGGGAATGCTAAACGTTTGGTAATTTTTCCTCCGACTAGGATAAAAGATCCCATTGAAGCAGCTAATCCCATGCACACTGTTTGTACATCTGGTCGCACAAATTGCATAGTATCATAAATAGCTATTCCGGGTATTACCCATCCGCCGGGAGAGTTTATAAACAAATACAAATCTTTGGCCTCGCTCTCGATACTAAGATATACCATAAGACCAATAAGTTGATTCGAGATCTCGCTATCAACATCTTGACCTAAAAAAAGTAATCTTTCTCGATAAAGTCGGTTGATTAGGATAAAATTCTATCCTCTAGGAACCGTACGTGCACCTTTTGATGCATACAGTTCAACAAAAATCGCGAAAATAAAATAAAGAATCAATGTGTAGATTCGAACCTTCCTTTTTTGATAGTGAGTACTTTTTAACTTAACTCTTGTTTTTTTCTAATGAAAGGGCTTTTCTTACAGTTTTCAAGAAAGATAAGTTTTAACCCTATAAAAAAATTATTAAACTTATCAAACAAACTTCTCATTGATGTATTTTTTCATCGAGATTCAATTCAAATCACGATGGCATTTTCTTGTTCCCGAATGGGCTTCTTCAATTCTTTTAGGTTTGTGCTCTACTCCGAGTAAGGATTTGCCCGATTTTTATTTGCACATATAGAGCAAATGCCCCAATACCGCGTTTTTTTCTTTTTTTTTAATTCATTTCACACCTTCTGTCAAATATTTGACATATTCGTTATTATATTATTATTATTTGATTGAGTCTGATTAGCAGTTTGAAATTCTCCCTACTTCATAAATTGAATATGATACAAGTAGTAATCATAATGGATATATTACCAATTGGGTTCTTCTAAACGGAGCCTGGATACTTCATTTTTTTGGTCCAAACAAGCCAACCATAAATTATTCTAATTGATAAAATATTAATCTGAGTACCTCAAAAGTATAGATCTAATTGGATTTCATTGCACTTCACGCTCCAAATTTTGGATGATTTAATCAATCTTTCTTGGGCGAAACAGAGGATATCTCAATCGGGGGAGAGAACGGGGGAATCCCGTATGACCCAATATATCTGACAAGTCGCACTATACGTCAATCCAAATGGAATCATCTTCACCAGGATTTCGAAAAGGAACTTTTGGAACACCAATAGGCATTAAATGAAAGAAAAAAATTAAGTACTCTATTTCACTTTGATGTGAAAACGTAACAATGAATTTATTGTCTTAATAATATAATAACCTTTAGAATATTTTATGCATGGATTCGATAAGTTTATATTTATAAAATATATTTATAAAATATATATAAAAAAAAAAAGGAAGACAAAACGAATAGAGTCCAATTCTTACGAATAGGTACTGTGAATGATGAAAAACTCTCTATGCACTCGCTCGTATAAAACGGAGTCAACTCCCCATTGCGTATTGGTACTTATCGGATATAGAATAGATCTGGTTCTCTTTTCTTTGTTTCTACAAACGGAATTGTTACATTATTACTAAAAAAAAAAGAATAGAAAAAAAATATTAATTCTTTCTCCGAGATAATCCACTTAAACTTAAAAATAAAAAGGGAGATCTATAACATAGTTTTTCCAGTGCAATAAAGTTACATAGTGTCTATTTTTCGTTAATAAAGGGGTATTTCCATGGGTTTGCCTTGGTATCGTGTTCATACCGTCGTATTAAATGATCCCGGTCGTTTGCTGTCTGTCCATATAATGCATACAGCTTTAGTTGCTGGTTGGGCCGGTTCGATGGCTCTTTATGAATTAGCAGTTTTTGATCCCTCTGACCCCGTTCTCGATCCAATGTGGAGACAAGGTATGTTCGTTATACCCTTCATGACTCGTTTAGGAATAACCAACTCATGGGGTGGCTGGAGTATCACCGGAGGAACTATAACGAATCCGGGTATTTGGAGTTATGAAGGCGTGGCCGGGGCACATATTGTGTTTTCTGGCTTGTGCTTCTTGGCAGCTATTTGGCATTGGGTGTATTGGGATCTAGAAATATTTTGCGATGAACGTACAGGAAAACCTTCTTTGGATTTGCCCAAGATCTTTGGAATTCATTTATTTCTCTCAGGGGTGGCTTGCTTTGGGTTTGGCGCTTTTCATGTAACCGGGTTGTATGGTCCTGGAATATGGGTGTCCGATCCTTATGGCCTAACTGGAAAGGTACAACCTGTAAGTCCAGCATGGGGTGTGGAAGGTTTTGATCCTTTTGTTCCGGGAGGAATAGCCTCTCATCATATTGCAGCGGGCACGTTGGGTATATTAGCGGGCCTATTCCATCTTAGTGTGCGTCCGCCTCAACGTTTATACAAAGGATTACGTATGGGAAATATTGAAACTGTCCTTTCCAGTAGTATCGCTGCTGTCTTTTTTGCAGCTTTTGTTGTTGCTGGAACTATGTGGTATGGTTCAGCAACTACTCCGATTGAATTATTCGGTCCCACTCGTTATCAATGGGATCAAGGATACTTCCAGCAAGAAATATATCGAAGAGTTAGTGCTGGGCTGGCCGAAAATCAAAGTTTATCCGAAGCTTGGTCTAAAATTCCCGAAAAATTAGCTTTTTATGATTATATCGGCAATAATCCGGCAAAAGGTGGATTGTTCAGAGCGGGCTCAATGGACAACGGAGATGGAATAGCTGTTGGGTGGTTAGGGCATCCTATCTTTCGAGATAAAGAAGGGCGTGAACTTTTTGTACGTCGTATGCCTACTTTTTTTGAAACATTTCCGGTTGTTTTGGTAGACGGAGATGGAATTGTTAGAGCTGATGTTCCTTTTCGAAGGGCAGAGTCAAAGTATAGTGTCGAACAAGTAGGTGTAACCGTTGAGTTCTATGGCGGCGAACTAAATGGAGTCAGTTATAGTGATCCCGCTGCTGTGAAAAAATATGCTAGACGCGCTCAATTGGGCGAAATTTTTGAATTAGATCGTGCTACTTTGAAATCCGATGGCGTTTTTCGTAGCAGTCCAAGGGGTTGGTTTACTTTTGGACATGCTTCGTTTGCTCTGCTCTTTTTCTTCGGACACATTTGGCATGGTGCTCGAACTTTGTTCAGAGACGTTTTTGCTGGTATTGATCCGGATTTAGACGTTCAAGTGGAATTTGGAGCATTCCAAAAAATTGGAGATCCAACTACAAGAAGACAGGCAGTCTGATACAATATTTGATATCTCTTACTTTTCACCTCTATTCTATTTTATTTTTGAAATTTGACTATAGGGTACTGAAGATATCTGAATTTGAATTGCCGTCGTTTCTTTGAATCTTGTTCTTTTTTTATCCGGGAGACGACCCCCAATAAATAGGTATGGAAGCTATAATTGTAAACCACGATTGAATTTATGGAAGCATTGGTTTATACATTCCTGTTAGTCTCAACTTTAGGAATCATTTTTTTCGCTATCTTTTTTCGAGAACCACCTAAAGTTCCAACTAAAAAGATAAAATGACTTTTCGTTATCTTAATTGAAGTAAAGAGCCTCCCAAAATTGGGAGGCTCTTTACTTCAACTAGTCCCCATGTTCTTCGAATGGATCTCTTAGTTGTTGAGAGGGTTGCCCAAAAGCAGTATATAAGGCATACCCAGTAAAACTTACAAGTAAACCAGATATAAAGATGGCGACTAGGGTTGCTGTTTCCATTATTATATAATTTCAAGACCGCGATGGATCTATGATAAGATTATTTATTTACAACGGAATGGTATACAAAGTCAACAAATCTCAATTAATACAAATAGGATTTATGGCTACACAAAGCGTGGAGGGTAGTTCCAGATCTGGTCCAAGGCGAACTATTGTAGGGGATTTATTGAAACCATTGAATTCAGAATATGGTAAAGTAGCTCCTGGATGGGGAACTACTCCTTTGATGGGTGTCGCAATGGCTCTATTTGCGGTATTCCTATCTATTATTTTGGAGATTTATAATTCTTCCGTTTTACTAGACGGAATCTCAATGAATTAGATTTACAAGAACCGCTAAGTCCTAGTTTTTCAATACAAAACGAAGCATTTTGGTCTCGGATTTTTTATTCTATTTTGGTAGTTCGATCGTGAAATTTCTTTCTTTCTGTATTTCTGGAATTATGAGTGTGCGGCTTGTTATAATTGATCCTATTGATAGTACAGAGAGTGGGCCTGTCGTCTTGATAGAGATGATTTTTTACCCCGTCAGGTATTTTTTTTAATATTAATATCTGGAGCACGGAATATATGAAATAGATTATGCAGTGAAATAGATTATGCAGTATTAGAACTATGATTCATACTTAATATTCAGATCCCGTGACCGGATTTCAAAAAATTTCAAAGAATTAGATAGAAGGTATAAATTGAAAGATTTTTCTTCCTCTTTATCTATGTTTGATCAAAGGACAAACCCTTCTTTGAATTTTTACTCATTATATTTATTCAGTGAATAAGTGATGATACAATGGTTCTTACTCGGGGAATCTTTGGATTTAGTTTGAAGTTTTTATTAAATCATCGCGGTTCTAATATGAATCTGCGGTTTCAATCGATTTATAGGATCTTAACAAGAAAATTCCTATCAATAATAACGAAAACGACAGTAAGGTTGCATTACATACAAAAAAAATACGAAAAAAATGGGGAAATAGAAGATTCACGAGGCCTGTAACAATCAACACCAAGAGATGAATGAGCCGACTTGATATTTTGGCATTATAACCACAAAGAAGAGAAGAGTTTTCGGATTTTTCTTTTTTCGTATTGGCATCTTCAGAGAAAACTGTTGAATCATAGGATTGGGACGTTTCTATTCTATTACACATATCCGTTTCAACTAGTATTGGGGTGGTTTTGTTTGAGCCGTACGAGATGAAATTCTCATATACGGTTCTCGGGGGGGAGTCCTTCTGGTTTACCTATCTCAATAAAGTCTATGATTGGTTCGAAGAACGTCTCGAGATTCAGGCGATTGCAGATGATATAACTAGTAAATATGTTCCTCCCCATGTCAACATATTTTATTGTTTAGGAGGAATTACACTTACTTGTTTTTTAGTACAAGTAGCTACGGGGTTTGCTATGACTTTTTACTACCGTCCCACCGTTACTGAGGCTTTTGCTTCGGTTCAATACATAATGACTGAGGCTAACTTTGGTTGGTTAATCCGATCAGTTCATCGATGGTCGGCAAGTATGATGGTTTTAATGATGATTCTGCACGTATTTCGTGTGTATCTCACTGGTGGCTTTAAAAAACCTCGCGAATTGACTTGGGTTACTGGTGTGGTTCTTGCTGTATTGACCGCATCTTTTGGCGTAACTGGTTATTCCTTACCTTGGGACCAAATCGGTTATTGGGCAGTAAAAATTGTAACAGGCGTGCCGGAAGCTATTCCTGTAATAGGATCGCCTTTGGTAGAGTTATTGCGTGGAAGTGCTAGTGTAGGACAATCCACTTTGACTCGTTTTTATAGTTTACACACTTTTGTATTACCTCTTCTTACTGCCGTATTTATGTTAATGCACTTTCCAATGATACGTAAGCAAGGGATTTCAGGCCCTTTATAGTATAGAATAGTATAGAGAATATAGATTATAAATATTTGTAATCAACCATTGATCGCTTGGGGGAGGAAGAATAGTATTTCATTGCTACAAATATGGATTATTGAAAAGAAAAAGAATAAGACATGTATTTGGATATTTCCCTTCAACTTCAAAAAAAGGTTTTTTATTTTACATGAATAGTTGAAGCGAATTCTCCTACGAGAAAAATGGATTATGGGAGTGTGTGACTTGAACTATTGATTTGGCCGCGCAGATATATACCTTTATCCGCCACATTGAAATTAATAACCAAATGTGTCTTTGTTCCAACCACTGCGTAAGCCCCATACAGAGGATAGGCTGGTTCACTTGAAGAGAATCTTTTCTATGATCAGATCCAATCATGTTGTACACGAACGGGCTCCGTAAAACCCAGTAGAAGTAGAATAAGGAATACGGTAGAATCTATATTCTATTTTACCTATTTTATTTATATGTTTTATTTTTTTTTTTTATTTCTTTCGGTTATTTAATTGCTTAATACTTTTTTAATACTTTTATAGTATGGAAATGCAGTCATTTCCTCTGCATTGATCCGATTTATGATACTATCGGAGTGAAGTGAAATAAGGGATCTAAAGAATGACATAGGCTAAACTATATTAGTAACAAGTAAATCCTTTGTATGTAAAAAGTCTCGATATTTTTTAGAGATAAAGGCCAATTGAAATTGAAAGGTCTGAGACGACCCAAAAAGCACTTGATCATGATCACCCTTTAGGCCTACTTGGGTATTGAGCATTTACCTGCAAGAATTAATTCCTTGCAATGGCTAATTAATTGCCAACTCTGGAAAAAGGAATCCAGTCAATTTTTTATCAATTTTTTAGTACATAAAATCATTCATATATGTTTAGCCACGGCTAACATATATATATATAGATTTTATAAGATCTATACATACAAGATACATACAAGATTTTGTATATGGATCTGTTTGATTCGTTTGATTCTTGCTCGAGCCGTATGATGAAAAATTATCATGTCCGGTTCCTTCGGAGGATGGATTTATAAGAATTCACCTATCCCAATAACAAAAAAACCTGACTTGAATGATCCTGTATTAAGGGCTAAATTGGCTAAGGGAATGGGTCATAATTATTACGGAGAACCCGCATGGCCCAATGATCTTTTATATATTTTTCCGGTAGTAATTCTAGGTACTATTGCGTGTAATGTAGGATTAGCGGTTCTAGAACCATCAATGATTGGTGAACCTGCGGATCCATTTGCAACCCCTTTGGAAATATTGCCTGAATGGTATTTCTTTCCTGTATTTCAAATACTTCGTACAGTACCCAATAAGTTATTGGGTGTTCTTTTAATGGTTTCAGTACCTGCAGGATTATTAACAGTACCCTTTTTGGAGAATGTTAATAAATTTCAAAATCCATTTCGTCGTCCAGTTGCGACAACCGTCTTTTTGATTGGTACTGCAGTAGCCCTTTGGTTAGGTATTGGAGCAACATTGCCTATTGATAAATCCCTAACTTTAGGTCTTTTTTAAATTGATTCAATTGTAAAAAAAAAAAAAAAAAAATATCACGACGTGTATGTATATCTAGGGAATAGTCGCTTCAAAGTGAATTCTCCCTAGATAACATCTATCGGATTTCTATTTTATTCTTTGGTAAATTTGGTAAAAAAGTTAAATTGCGAAATGTTTTTCTATTTCTAGAACATCCAATATATGTTTTACATCGTCTATGTGAAAATGTTCAATTTTCATAAGATCCTCTTGACTCTTATTCAAAAGGTCCGATAATGTATGTATATTAGATCTTTTGAGGCAATTATAGATCTTTGGAGTCAATTCTGATTGGTCAATAAAAACGTATTTCAATGCTATTTCGTTTTGATTTTTTCTTAATTTGGTCAATCTATCATAAAAAGTAAAAAGGGGTAAAATAGCCTTGTGTTGATTTTTTTCTAAATGGAAGTTTTCTTCTTTTGCGTGTAGAAAAGGAATAAATAAATCAATCAAATTCCGGGAGGCTTCATGAAGTGCTTCTTTAGGAGTTAAACTTCCATTTGTCCATATTTCGAGAAAAAGTATCTCTTGCTTTTCATTCCCATTTCCATAAGAATGAACGCTATGATTCGCATTTCGAACAGGCATAAATACAGCATCTATAGCAAAACCTCCCTCTTGAAAGTTATTTATCGGTTTTATATGATAGCCGCGATTTCTCTCGATTTGTAATCCAATACACAAATCAATCGGTTCTGTTAGGCTAGCAATATGCTGTGTATTATCAATAATTTCCACAAAGGGCGGTAAAATGATGTCTCGAGCAGTTACATATCCAGGACCCTTGACACAAATAGACGCGTCACAAGTTCCATACAAATTGCTTTTCAATACAATTTCTTTCAAATTCATTAAAATTTCATGTATTGATTCTTGAATACCTGCTATAGTAGAAAATTCGTGTGGTATTTTCTCAGATTTTGCACGTGTGATACATGTTCCTTCGATTTCTCCAAGCAGAGCTCTTCGCGCCGCAATGCCTATTGTGTCGGCTTGGCCTTTCATAAGTGGCGACAAAATAAAGCGTCCATAAAAAAGACGCTTATTGTCAGTTCTTGATTCAACACATTTCCACTGCAGTGTCCGAGTATATATTGTTACTTTCTCTCGAACCATAATAATATTGAAATTATTGAATTATTTATTTCTCTTGAAATCTCTTCAATATTTATATTTTTTTTACACGCGCCTTTTTTTAGGAGGCCTGCAGCCATTATGTGGCATAGGGGTTACATCTCTAACAAAGCTTAATAGTATACCACTTCTTCGAATAGCTCTTAATGCAGCATCTCGTCCGAGACCAGGACCCTTTATCATGACTTCTGCCCGTTGCATACCTTGATCTACTACCGTTCGTATAGCATTTCCTGCTGCGGTTTGAGCTGCAAATGGCGTTCCTCTTCTTGTGCCCCGGAATCCACAAGCGCCAGCGGAGGACCAAGAAATTACTCGACCTCGTACATCTGTAACGGTCACAATAGTATTGTTGAAACTTGCTTGAACATAAATAATTCCTTTTGGTATTTTACGTGCATT